GCTCGCGTAGCTTAAAATAAAGCATAGCACTGAAGATGCTAAAATGGGCCCTAGAAAGCCCCGTTTGCACAAAGGCTTGGTCCTGACTTTACCATCAGCTTTAACCCAATTTACACATGCAAGTCTCCGCAAACCCGTGAGAATGCCCTCAATCCCCTGCCCGGGGACGAGGAGCAGGCATCAGGCACAAATTTTAGCCCAAGACGCCTTGCCATGCCACACCCCCAAGGGAACTCAGCAGTGATAAATATTAAGCCATAAGTGAAAGCTTGACTTAGTCAGGGATAAAAGGGCCGGTAAAACTCGTGCCAGCCACCGCGGTTATACGAGAGGCCCTAGTTGATGGACACGGCGTAAAGGGTGGTTAAGGTTCAAAGTAAATAAAGCCAAAAGACCTCTTGGCTGTCATACGCCCCTGAGTGTCCGAAGCCCACACACGAAGGTAGCTTTAATATTAGTCCACCTGACCCCACGAAAGCTGAGGAACAAACTGGGATTAGATACCCCACTATGCTCAGCCATAAACTTAGGCGTTATTTCACAATAAACGTCCGCCAGGGTACTACGAGCATTAGCTTAAAACCCAAAGGACTTGGCGGTGCCTTAGACCCCCCTAGAGGAGCCTGTTCTAGAACCGATAACCCCCGTTAAACCTCACCACTTCTAGTCATCCCCGCCTATATACCGCCGTCGTCAGCTTACCCTGTGAAGGACCAATAGTAAGCAAAGTGAATACAATTCAAAACGTCAGGTCGAGGTGTAGCGAACGAAGTGGGAAGAAATGGGCTACATTTTCTTTAACAAGAATATTACGAACAACACTATGAAAACTTAGTGCTCGAAGGAGGATTTAGTAGTAAAAAGGAAATAGAGTGTCCTTTTGAACCCGGCTCTGAGGCGCGTACACACCGCCCGTCACTCTCCCCGCTAATAGCAACGAAACGTTATTAACACATAAGCACAAACAAGGGGAGGCAAGTCGTAACATGGTAAGTGTACCGGAAGGTGCACTTGGATTAAATCAGGACGTGGCTGAGATAGTTAAGCATCTCCCTTACACCGAGAAGACATCCATGCAAGTTGGATCGCCCTGAGCTAAACAGCTAGCTTAAATACCACATTAAATTAACAACATAAATAAAATAGTAAGACCTAAAATTATTAATTAAACCATTTTTCCGCCTAAGTACGGGAGACGAAAAAGGTTCCATAAGCAATAGAAAAAGTACCGCAAGGGAATGCTGAAAGAGCAATGAAATAAGTCATTTAAGCATAAAAAAGCAGAGACTAAAGCTCGTACCTTTTGCATCATGATTTAGCAAGTATATGACAGGCAAAGAGACCTTTAGTTTGTCACCCCGAAACCAAGTGAGCTACCCCGGGACAGCCTAAAAGGGCCAACCCGTCTCTGTGGCAAAAGCGTGGGAAGAGCCCCGGGTAGAGGTGACAGACCTACCGAACTTGGTGATAGCTGGTTGCCTGAGAAATGAATAGAAGTTCAGCCTCGTGTCCCTTTAATCAAATAAGTAACATCTAATTTAGAAATATAAGAGAAACATGAGAGTTAGTTGAAGGGGGTACAGCCCCTTCAATTAAGGATACAACTTTCCCAGGAGGATAGGGATTATAATTATAAAAATTTATTGCTTCAGTGGGCCTAAAAGCAGCCATCTGCACAGAAAGCGTTAAAGCTCAGACATTATGAAATTTATTATTCCAATAAAACATCCCACTCCCCTAAGTATATTAGGCCGCTCCATGACATCATGGAAGAGATTATGCTAAAATGAGTAACAAGAGACAATATTTCTCTCCAAGCATAAGTGTAAGCCAGCCCGGATAAGCCGCCGGCAATTAACGAACCCAATAAAAGAGGGCAATGTAATTTATAAAGATCACAAGAAAATTATACACCCCCCATCGTTAACCCCACACTGGAATGCCCAAAGGAAAGACTAAAAGGAAGGGAAGGAACTCGGCAAACACAAGCCTCGCCTGTTTACCAAAAACATCGCCTCCTGCAAAATTCAAAGTATAGGAGGTCCAGCCTGCCCAGTGACCACAAGTTCAACGGCCGCGGTATTTTGACCGTGCAAAGGTAGCGCAATCACTTGTCTTTTAAATGAAGACCTGTATGAATGGCTAAACGAGGGCTTAGCTGTCTCCCTTTCCAAGTCAGTGAAATTGATCTGCCCGTGCAGAAGCGGGCATAAGAATACAAGACGAGAAGACCCTTTGGAGCTTAAGGTTCAAGCCCAGCCGCGTCAAACAACTTTCTTAATAAGCATTAAACCTTAGCGGATAATGGAGCTTTACCTTCGGTTGGGGCGACCACGGAGAAAAATATATCCTCCGAGTGGATTGGGAAAATAAACCTAAAACCAAGAGAGACATTTCTAAGACACAGAAAATCTGACCAACAATGATCCGGCCAATAGGCCGATCAACGGACCAAGTTACCCTAGGGATAACAGCGCAATCCTCTCCCAGAGTCCATATCGACGAGGGGGTTTACGACCTCGATGTTGGATCAGGACATCCTAATGGTGCAGCCGCTATTAAGGGTTCGTTTGTTCAACGATTAAAGTCCTACGTGATCTGAGTTCAGACCGGAGCAATCCAGGTCAGTTTCTATCTGTAAATGTCACTTTTCCTAGTACGAAAGGACCGGAAAAGAGAGGCCCATGCTAAAAGTATGCCTCACCCCTAATTAATGAAAACAACTAAATTAAACAAATGGAGGACCTTCAATTTAGGCAAAGATAAAGCCATACTAAGATGGCAGAGCATGGTAATTGCAAAAGGCCTAAGCCCTTTCAGCCAGAGGTTCAAATCCTCTTCTTAGTTTATGCTAAACACTCTATTAATTCATTTAATTAACCCTCTCGCGTACATCATCCCTGTTCTCCTAGCAGTAGCATTTCTTACACTAATTGAACGTAAAGTCTTAGGGTATATACAATTACGTAAAGGCCCAAACATTGTTGGACCCTATGGCCTCCTTCAGCCAATTGCAGATGGAGTAAAATTATTTATTAAAGAACCAATCCGCCCATCTTCATCATCCCCCTTTCTATTTCTAGCCACCCCTATACTTGCACTTACACTAGCTATAACACTATGAGCCCCAATTCCTATACCACACCCCGTTATAGACCTCAACCTGGGCGTCCTATTTATTTTAGCCCTCTCGAGCCTTGCTGTATATTCAATTCTTGGGTCAGGTTGAGCTTCAAATTCAAAGTATGCATTAATTGGCGCCCTCCGGGCCGTAGCCCAAACAATTTCCTATGAAGTGAGCCTAGGATTAATTCTTCTCTCAGTAATTATCTTCTCGGGAGGTTACACACTGCAAATATTTAACATTACACAGGAAGGCATCTGACTTCTCATCCCAGCCTGACCACTAGCAGCAATATGATACATCTCTACACTAGCAGAGACTAACCGAGCGCCCTTTGACCTAACCGAAGGTGAATCTGAATTAGTATCAGGATTCAATGTAGAATATGCAGGAGGACCTTTCGCCCTCTTTTTCCTAGCCGAATATGCTAACATTTTATTAATAAATACCCTATCAGCCGTCCTCTTTCTCGGTGCCTCACATATTCCAACCCTCCCCGAGCTGACGACAATTAATTTAATAACCAAAGCTGCACTCCTCTCTATAGTATTCTTATGGGTCCGAGCCTCTTACCCCCGATTCCGCTATGACCAATTAATGCACCTGGTATGAAAAAACTTCCTGCCACTAACCTTAGCCCTAGTTTTATGACACACTGCCCTACCAATTGCATTTGCAGGCCTCCCCCCACAACTTTAATAAGCAGGAACCGTGCCTGAATGCCCAAGGACCACTTTGATAGAGTGGCTTATGAGGGTTAAAGCCCCTCCAGTTCCTAGAAAGAAGGGAATCGAACCCATACTCAGGAGATCAAAACTCCTGGTGCTTCCTCTACACCACTTTCTAAGATAAGGTCAGCTAACAAAGCTTTCGGGCCCATACCCCGAACATGACGGTTAAAATCCCTCCCCTATCAATGAACCCTTATGTACTAGTTATCTTGTTGTCCAGCCTAGGACTAGGAACCACATTAACCTTCGCAAGCTCCCACTGATTATTAGCCTGAATAGGACTAGAAATTAATACCCTAGCAATTATTCCCCTTATAGCTCAACAGCATCACCCACGAGCAGTTGAAGCCACAACCAAATATTTTCTTACACAAGCAACAGCCGCAGCTATAATTTTATTTGCAGCTACAACAAATGCATGAATAATGGGAGAATGAGATATTAATAATTTATCTCACCCATTAGCCTCAACCTTAGTTATTGCAGCACTAGCACTAAAAATTGGCCTAGCCCCTGTGCACTTTTGACTACCAGAAGTTCTCCAAGGCCTTAACCTAACAACAGGACTCATCTTATCAACATGACAAAAACTAGCACCATTTGCATTAATTATTCAAGTAGCCCCTACAATTGATCCCTACCTGCTATCTTCATTGGGCCTTCTATCTACTCTTATTGGAGGATGAGGTGGCCTAAATCAAACCCAACTACGGAAAATCCTGGCTTATTCCTCCATTGCTCACATAGGCTGAATAATTATTGTATTACAATTTGCCCCCCAACTAACCCTCCTGGCACTAGGAACATATATTTTCATAACAGCCACAGCATTTCTCTCATTTAAAATATCACTTACCACAAAAATTAATACGCTCTCTTCAGCATGAGCAAAAACACCAACTCTTATAGCCACAACAGCCTTAGCCCTCCTCTCCCTGGGGGGACTCCCCCCACTAACTGGGTTTATACCCAAGTGATTAATTCTGCAAGAATTAACAAAACAAGAACTACCCCTCACCGCAACAGTCATGGCCCTAGCAGCCCTACTAAGCTTATATTTTTACCTACGCCTCTGTTATGCAATAGCCCTAACAATTTCACCTGTTACAATTAATTCCATAATACCTTGACGAAGCTCCGGCACCCAATCAACCCTTGTCTTAGCCCTATCCACCATATTCACCTTAGGTCTTCTTCCAATCACCCCCGCCATCCTAGCATTAACTTCCTAGGGGCTTAGGATAACTAGACCAAGAGCCTTCAAAGCTCTAAGCAGGAGTTAAAATCTCCTAGCCCCTGATAAGACTTGCGGGACTCTATCCCACATCTTCTGAATGCAAGCCAGACACTTTAATTAAGCTAAAGCCTTTCTAGATGAGAAGGCCTCGATCCTACAAACTCTTAGTTAACAGCTAAGCGCCCAAACCAGCGAGCATTCATCTACTTTCCCGCCGTTTAGGCGAGCAAGGCGGGAAAGCCCCGGCAGACGTCAATCTGCGTCTTTGGATTTGCAATCCAACGTGTTCTCCACCACGGGGCTTGATAGGAAGAGGACTTAAACCTCTATCTACGGGGCTACAACCCGCCACCTGACTTCGGCCATCCTACCTGTGGCAATCACACGCTGATTCTTCTCTACTAATCACAAAGATATTGGCACCCTTTACCTTGTATTCGGTGCCTGAGCCGGAATGGTTGGAACCGCCCTCAGTCTCCTAATTCGTGCTGAGCTTAGCCAACCCGGATCCCTCCTTGGAGATGACCAAATCTATAATGTTATTGTTACTGCACATGCCTTTGTCATAATTTTCTTTATAGTGATGCCAATTCTTATTGGTGGATTTGGTAATTGACTTGTCCCTCTAATAATTGGGGCACCAGACATGGCATTTCCACGAATAAATAATATGAGCTTTTGACTCCTCCCACCCTCATTTCTTCTCTTGCTGGCATCTTCTGGTGTTGAAGCTGGGGCCGGGACAGGCTGAACTGTCTATCCCCCACTAGCCGGTAACCTTGCCCACGCAGGCGCATCTGTTGACCTTACTATCTTTTCTCTACACTTAGCAGGAGTTTCATCTATTCTAGGGGCAATCAATTTTATTACCACAACAATTAATATGAAACCCCCAGCCATCTCACAATATCAAACTCCCCTGTTTGTGTGAGCAGTTCTTGTAACCGCCGTTCTTCTTTTACTATCTCTACCTGTCTTAGCTGCTGGAATTACAATGCTCCTAACAGATCGGAACCTAAATACTACATTTTTTGACCCGGCGGGTGGAGGAGACCCTATTTTATATCAACATTTATTCTGATTCTTTGGCCACCCAGAAGTTTATATTTTAATTTTGCCAGGGTTCGGTATTATTTCACACGTCGTAGCCTACTACGCAGGCAAAAAAGAACCCTTCGGATACATGGGGATGGTCTGAGCTATGATGGCCATCGGCCTCCTAGGTTTCATTGTATGAGCTCACCATATGTTCACAGTTGGAATAGACGTTGATACTCGTGCATACTTTACATCTGCTACAATAATTATTGCCATCCCCACGGGCGTTAAAGTTTTTAGCTGACTAGCTACACTTCATGGAGGCTCAATCAAATGAGAGACCCCCTTACTATGAGCCCTTGGGTTTATCTTCCTATTTACAGTAGGGGGATTAACTGGGATTGTCCTAGCCAACTCATCCATCGATATTGTGCTCCATGACACATATTATGTAGTAGCTCACTTCCACTATGTACTCTCGATAGGAGCAGTCTTTGCCATCATGGCCGGCTTTGTCCACTGATTTCCTCTATTCACAGGATATACCCTGCATAGCACTTGAACTAAAATCCACTTTGCGGTCATATTTTTAGGCGTTAACCTCACCTTCTTTCCGCAGCACTTCCTCGGCCTTGCAGGGATGCCCCGACGATACTCAGATTATCCAGACGCCTATACTTTATGAAATACAGTCTCATCCATTGGGTCAATAATTTCACTAGTAGCCGTAATTATATTCCTATTTATTCTATGAGAAGCCTTTGCCTCCAAACGGGAAGTTTTATCCGTAGAACTTACTGCAACAAATGCTGAATGACTTCACGGATGCCCTCCACCTTACCACACATTTGAGGAGCCAGCATTTGTTCAAGTTCAATCAAATTAACCGAGGAAGGGAGGAATTGAACCCCCATGTGCTGGTTTCAAGCCAGCCGCATAACCACTCTGCCACTTCCTTTTAAGACATTAGTAAATTTGTAATTACATCACTTTGTCAAGGTGAAATTGTAGGTTAAATTCCTGCATGTCTTAAGCTTAAAGCTTAATGGCACATCCCTCACAACTAGGATTCCAAGACGCGGCATCACCCGTTATAGAAGAACTTCTTCACTTCCATGATCATGCACTAATAATTGTATTTTTAATTAGCACTCTTGTACTCTACATTATCGTCGCTATAGTCTCCACAAAATTAACTAATAAATATATTTTAGATTCTCAAGAAATTGAGATTGTGTGAACTGTTCTACCGGCTGTAATTCTTGTTTTAATTGCCCTTCCCTCCCTTCGAATTCTATATCTTATAGATGAGATTAATGACCCCCACCTCACCATTAAAGCCATGGGCCACCAATGGTACTGAAGCTATGAATATACTGACTATGAAGACTTAGGCTTTGACTCGTATATAATTCCAACAAAAGATTTAACCCCTGGTCAGTTCCGACTTCTTGAAACTGATTTCCGAATAGTTGTTCCAATAGAATCACCAATCCGTGTACTAGTTTCTGCTGAAGACGTACTCCATTCTTGAGCTGTCCCATCCCTTGGCGTTAAAATAGACGGTGTCCCCGGCCGCCTAAACCAAACTGCCTTTATTGCCTCTCGCCCAGGGGTATTCTACGGACAGTGTTCCGAAATTTGTGGGGCTAACCACAGTTTTATACCAATCGTTGTTGAGGCCGTTCCGCTTGAGCACTTTGAATTCTGATCCTCAGTTTTACTAGAAGACGCCTCACCAGGAAGCTAAATTTGGGCTACAGCGTTGGCCTTTTAAGCCAAAGATTGGTGCCTCCCAACCACCCCTGATGAAATGCCACAATTAAACCCCGCCCCCTGATTTGCAATCTTATTATTTTCATGATTAATTTTCTTAACCATCATCCCCACAAAAGTCCTAAACCATGTTTCTCCTAATGAACCAACTCCATTTAGTACAGAAGAACATAAAGCCCAACCCTGAGACTGACCATGGCAATAAGCTTTTTTGACCAATTTGCAAGCCCATCATATTTAGGAATTCCATTAATCGCCATTGCTATTGCCCTACCCTGAGTAATATACCCCACCCCTTCAACTCGATGAGTTAACAACCGCTTAATTACTATTCAAGGCTGACTAATTAATCGCTTTATTAACCAATTAATGCTGCCACTAAATGTAGGCGGACACAAGTGGGCCCTATTATTCGCTTCCTTAATAATCTTCTTAATTACGATTAATATACTTGGACTCCTACCATATACTTTTACTCCAACAACACAGCTGTCTTTGAATATGGGATTCGCAGTTCCACTATGACTCGCCACAGTTCTCATTGGTATGCGTAACCAACCGACAGTCGCACTGGGCCACCTCTTACCAGAGGGAACCCCCATTCCATTAATTCCTGTCTTAATTATTATCGAAACAATTAGTCTATTTATTCGCCCATTAGCCCTAGGTGTTCGATTAACAGCCAACTTAACCGCCGGACATTTATTGATTCAGCTAATTGCTACCGCTGTATTTGTATTACTTCCTATGATACCTACAGTAGCAATCCTAACTGCCACCGTTTTATTCCTATTAACCCTTTTAGAAGTGGCCGTAGCCATAATCCAGGCATATGTATTTGTCCTTCTGCTAAGCCTATATCTTCAAGAAAACGTCTAATGGCCCACCAAGCACATGCGTATCATATGGTTGACCCAAGCCCATGACCACTAACTGGCGCAGTCGGAGCCCTACTAATAACATCCGGCCTAGCAATCTGATTTCATTTCCACTCCACTACACTAATAACCCTCGGGTTAATTTTACTTCTTCTAACCATATATCAATGATGACGAGATATCATTCGTGAGGGGACCTTCCAAGGTCATCATACTCCCCCAGTCCAAAAAGGCCTACGATATGGTATAATTCTTTTCATTACATCAGAAGTATTCTTCTTCTTAGGCTTTTTCTGAGCCTTTTACCATTCAAGCCTAGCACCAACCCCCGAACTAGGAGGATGCTGACCACCCACGGGAATTACACCCCTGGACCCCTTCGAAGTTCCCCTGCTTAATACAGCCGTTCTTTTAGCATCAGGAGTGACAGTAACATGAGCACACCACAGCCTCATAGAAGGCGAGCGAAAACAAGCCATTCAATCCCTCACACTCACTATTATCCTGGGGCTTTATTTCACAGCCCTTCAGGCAATAGAATACTATGAGGCCCCATTTACTATTGCAGATGGTGTCTATGGCTCTACATTTTTTGTAGCCACAGGCTTCCACGGTCTACATGTAATTATTGGGTCCTCCTTCTTGGCTGTCTGTCTTCTCCGCCAAATCCAGTACCACTTTACATCTGAACATCACTTCGGCTTTGAAGCTGCCGCATGATACTGACACTTCGTTGACGTAGTCTGACTATTCCTCTACGTATCTATTTATTGATGAGGCTCATATCTTTCTAGTATCTAAAGTTAGTACAAGTGACTTCCAATCACCTAGTCTTGGTTAAACCCCAAGGAAAGATAATGAACTTAGTTATTACCGTCTTAATTATTTCAATAACCTTGTCATTAATTTTAGCTATTGTATCTTTTTGACTACCACAGATAAATCCAGACGCAGAAAAACTCTCACCATATGAATGCGGATTTGACCCACTTGGATCCGCCCGACTGCCATTTTCAATCCGATTCTTCTTAGTTGCCATTCTATTTCTTCTCTTCGATTTAGAAATTGCACTTCTACTTCCTCTGCCCTGAGGAGATCAACTCCTTGATCCCGCCGGAACTCTTCTCTGGGCCTCAGCCGTATTGATTCTCCTAACACTAGGCTTAGTCTATGAGTGAGCTCAGGGGGGCTTAGAATGAGCAGAATAGGGTGTTAGTCCAAAGAAAGACCTCTGATTTCGGCTCAGAAGACCGTGGCTCAATTCCACGACTCCCTTATGACACCCGTACACTTCAGCTTTAGCTCCGCCTTTATTCTAGGACTAATAGGCCTAACATTCCACCGCACCCACCTCCTGTCTGCTCTACTATGCCTAGAGGGAATAATATTATCACTATTTATTGCACTGGCCCTTTGGGCCTTACAATTTGAAATAACAGGATTCTCCGCGGCACCAATGCTCCTACTAGCATTCTCGGCCTGTGAAGCCAGCGCAGGCCTGGCACTACTTGTTGCCACAGCCCGAACCCATGGAACTGACCGCCTACAAAACCTTAACCTTCTACAATGCTAAAAGTATTAATCCCCACAATTATGCTGTTTCCAACAATCTGATTGTCATCACCAAAATGATTATGATCACTAACAACTGCCCATAGCCTTTTAATTGCCCTAACCAGCATATCATGATTATGCTGAACATCCGAAACAGGCTGGTCCACCTCTAGTCTCTATATAGCCACAGACCCGCTATCTACCCCCTTACTAGTTCTCACATGCTGGCTTCTCCCATTAATAATCCTAGCTAGCCAAAATCACATCAACCCAGAGCCTATTAACCGTCAGCGACTTTACATCACCCTCCTGGTGTCCTTACAAACCTTCCTAATTATAGCATTTGGTGCTACAGAAATTATTATATTTTATATTATATTTGAAGCCACCCTCATCCCCACCTTAATCATTATTACCCGATGGGGTAACCAAACCGAACGTCTAAATGCAGGAACTTATTTTCTCTTTTACACTCTAACAGGATCATTACCACTCCTAGTGGCACTTCTACTTCTTCAACACTCCACCGGAACCCTTTCAATACTAATTCTGCAATACTCGCAACCCCTGACCCTACACTCCTGAGGTCACATATTCTGATGAGCTGGGTGTTTAATTGCATTTCTTGTTAAAATGCCTCTATATGGCGTTCACCTCTGACTGCCTAAAGCACATGTCGAGGCCCCCGTGGCAGGATCTATAGTCCTTGCCGCAGTCCTTTTAAAACTAGGGGGATATGGCATGATGCGAATAATGGTTATACTAGACCCGCTTTCTAAAGAACTGGCCTACCCTTTCATTATTTTGGCCCTATGAGGCATTATCATAACGGGCTCAATTTGCCTCCGGCAAACAGACCTAAAATCCTTAATCGCCTACTCATCCGTCAGTCATATAGGCCTAGTAGCGGGGGGAATCTTAATCCAAACCCCATGAGGATTTACAGGTGCAATTATTTTAATAATTGCTCATGGGCTAGTGTCATCCGCACTATTCTGCCTAGCCAACACCGCCTATGAACGAACACATAGCCGAACCATGATTCTTGCTCGAGGACTACAAATAATTTTTCCACTAACAGCCGCCTGATGATTTATTGCTAATTTGGCTAACCTAGCACTCCCCCCTCTACCTAATCTCATAGGAGAATTAACCATCATTTCTACTTTATTTAACTGATCTCCATGAACCATCCTTCTCACAGGGGTTGGTACTCTGATTACAGCTGGCTACTCCCTATATCTTTTCCTAATGTCTCAACGAGGCCCAGTACCTCCACACATCACTGGTCTCCCACCATTTCATACCCGAGAACACCTACTGTTAGCCCTTCACCTTATTCCAGTAATTCTCTTAGTCACAAAACCGGAACTCATGTGAGGCTGATGCTTCTAGTAAGTATAGTTTAAATAAAATATTAGATTGTGATTCTAAAGACAGGGGCTAAAATCCCCTTACTCACCGAGGAAGGCCCGAGGCAATAAGTACTGCTAATCCTTATAACCCACGGTTAAACTCCGTGGTTTCCTCGCGCTTTTAAAGGATAATAGCTCATCCATTGGTCTTAGGAACCAAAAACTCTTGGTGCAAATCCAAGTAAAAGCTATGTACTCAACAACTCTAATCCTTTCCTCCTCACTAATTCTAGTAATTGCTATCCTTATTTATCCACTCCTAACCACCCTCAACCCTCATCCACAGGACCAAAAATGAGCAGTTACACATGTTAAAACCTCTGTAAGTACTGCATTTCTGGTAAGCCTACTCCCACTAATAATTTTTCTAGACCAAGGAACCGAAACTATTATTACTAATTGACACTGAATAAACACCGCCCCCTTTGACATTAATATCAGCTTCAAATTCGACCACTACTCCATTATCTTTACGCCAATTGCCCTCTACGTAACTTGGTCCATTCTTGAATTTGCATCCTGATACATGCACTCTGATCCATTCATAAACCGATTTTTCAAGTACTTACTTCTATTTCTTGTAGCCATAATTTTACTTGTTACAGCAAACAATATATTTCAACTTTTTATTGGCTGAGAGGGAGTAGGAATTATATCTTTTCTCCTAATCGGCTGATGGTATGGACGAACAGATGCTAACACAGCAGCCCTACAAGCCGTCTTATATAATCGAGTAGGCGACATCGGCCTAATTATGGCCATAGCCTGACTTGCAATAAATCTTAATTCATGAGAAATTCAACAAATCTTCTTCTTATCAAAAAACTTTGATATAACCCTCCCCCTTCTTGGCCTAATCCTAGCCGCAACAGGAAAATCAGCCCAATTTGGGTTACACCCTTGACTGCCCTCTGCCATAGAGGGCCCCACACCAGTATCCGCCCTACTCCACTCCAGCACCATAGTTGTAGCTGGAATCTTCCTCCTTATTCGCCTTCACCCCCTCATAGAAAATAATAATCTTGCATTAACAACTTGTCTCTGCCTGGGTGCCCTAACAACCTTATTTACAGCAGCCTGTGCCCTCACCCAAAATGACATCAAAAAAATCGTTGCATTCTCTACGTCAAGTCAACTTGGACTTATAATGGTCACTATTGGGCTAAATCAACCACAACTGGCATTCCTTCATATTTGTACGCACGCCTTTTTTAAAGCTATATTATTCCTGTGCTCAGGATCAATTATTCATAGCCTAAATGACGAACAAGACATTCGTAAGATGGGGGGACTACAAAACTTAATACCACTAACTTCGACCTGTCTTACAATTGGCAGCCTGGCACTAACAGGTACTCCATTTTTAGCCGGCTTTTTCTCAAAAGATGCTATTATTGAAGCCCTAAATACCTCTCACCTAAACGCCTGAGCCCTAATTCTTACACTCATTGCCACCTCTTTCACTGCGGTATATAGCTTCCGCGTAGTATATTTTGTTACAATGGGAACTCCTCGATTCCTGCCTCTATCACCCATCAACGAGAATAACCCCTCAGTCATTAATCCAATTAAACGACTCGCCTGAGGGAGCATTATTGCTGGACTAGTTATTACATCAAACTTTTTACCCTCAAAAACACCTATTATAAGCATACCGCTTACTCTTAAACTAGCTGCCTTGTTGGTCACAATTATTGGCCTGCTTACAGCCCTAGAATTGACCGCTATAACAAATAAACAATTTAAAATTACCCCTACAATATCTCTACACCACTTCTCAAATATACTCGGATATTTCCCCACAATTATTCACCGATTAACCCCCAAACTCAACCTAACCTTAGGTCAATTAATTGCCACCCAACTAGTTGATCAAACATGATTTGAAGCCGCAGGCCCAAAAGGAGCATCCTCACTTCAAGTAAAGATAGCTAAAACTGTTAGTGATATACAACAAGGCATAATCAAGACATATTTAACAATTTTCCTTTTAACCACAACCATTGCTATTCTTTTAGCCATAACTTAAACTGCTCGAAGAGAACCTCGACTCAACCCCCGAGTTAATTCAAGAACCACAAATAACGTTAAAAGCAACACCCATGCACAAATTACTAATACACCTCCCCCCGACGAGTATATTATAGCCACACCACTAATATCCCCACGCAGCATAGTAAACTCCTTAAAAGTGTCAACAATTATCCAAGAGCCCTCATACCACTCCCCACAAAAAAAATTTATTACTAACCCTACACCAACTAAATAAACCACAACATAACCTAATACAGAACGGTCCCCCCAAGACTCCGGAAATGGTTCGGCGGCCAAAGCTGCTGAGTAAGCAAACACCACAAGCATTCCCCCCAAATAAATTAAAAAAAGAACTAAGGATAAAAAAGATCCCCCATGGCTAATTAACACACCACACCCGACTCCAGCCGCTACTACTAAACCCAAAGCAGCAAAATAAGGTGCCGGGTTAGAAGCTACAGCAACCAACCCAACAATTAAAGCTATTAATAACAAAGATATTAGATAAGTCATAATTTTTACCCGGATTCTAACCGGGACCAGTGACTTGAAGAACCACCGTTGTTATTCAACTATAAAAACCCTTTAATGGCAAGCCTACGAAAAACACATCCTCTAATCAAAATTGCTAATGATGCACTAGTTGACCTCCCAGCTCCCTCCAACATTTCAGTATGATGAAATTTTGGCTCACTATTAGGACTATGCTTAATTACCCAAATCTTAACAGGACTATTCCTAGCCATACATTACACATCTGATATTACCACTGCCTTCTCATCCGTGGCCCACATCTGCCGTGATGTAAACTATGGATGACTTATCCGCAACATTCATGCCAACGGCGCATCATTTTTCTTTATTTGCATTTATATTCACATTGCCCGAGGACTATATTATGGTTCTTATCTTTTCAAAGAAACTTGAAATATTGGAGTAATTCTTCTCCTACTTGTCATAATAACAGCATTCGTCGGCTACGTTCTCCCATGAGGGCAAATATCCTTTTGAGGGGCCACAGTAATTACTAACCTCCTATCTGCAGTCCCCTATGTAGGAAACACCCTAGTCCAATGAATTTGAGGTGGATTCTCAGTAGATAATGCAACACTTACACGATTCTTTGCCTTCCACTTCCTCCTGCCCTTCATTATTGCCGCGGCCACTGTCCTACATCTACTCTTTCTCCACGAAACAGGCTCTAATAATCCCATAGGATTAAACTCAGACGCAGATAAAGTATCATTTCACCCATATTTTTCATATAAAGATTTACTAGGCTTTGCAGTAGTTCTTCTGGCCTTGACTTCACTCTCACTATTTTCCCCTAATCTTTTAGGAGACCCCGACAACTTTACCCCCGCAAACCCCCTAGTGACACCTCCCCATATTAAACCAGAATGATACTTCCTATTTGCCTATGCTATCCTTCGATCAATTCCCAACAAATTAGGAGGAGTCCTAGCCCTGCTATCTTCAATTCTGGTTTTAATCGTAGTGCCTATTCTTCACACGTCAAAACAACGAGGTCTAACATTTCGACCAATCACTCAATTCCTCTTTTGAACCCTAGTCGCCGACATACTTATCCTAACATGAATTGGAGGGATGCCAGTAGAACACCCATTTATTATCATCGGGCAACTTGCATCTATTCTTTACTTTATACTGTTTTTAGTACTAATTCCACTGGCGGGATGACTAGAAAACAAGGCATTAAAATGAGCTTGCCCTAGTAGCTTAGCCTTAAAGCATCGGTCTTGTAATCCGAAGATCGGAGGTTAAAGTCCTCCCTAGCGCCAGAAAAGGGAGATTTTAACTCCCACCACTGGCTCCCAAAGCCAGTATTCTAAGTTTAACTATTTTCTGCTTATGGTATAGTACATATTATGCATAATATTACATTAATGGATTAGTACATTAATGTATAATCACCTATTAAATAAATGAACCATAAAGCAAGTAATAATAATTAAGGTATACATAAACCATAATAACATTATACCCCATATTATCCAACCACAACTAGAAGATATCTCCCCATACAATTTGTCCTCAACATTTTCCTTGAAATACTCAACTTACATCTGTACGTCAAATATTAATGTAGTAAGAAACCACCAACCAGTATATATAAAGGCATATCATTTGTGAAGGGTCAGGGACAATAATTGTGGGGGTGACACTTAGTGAACTATTACTGGCATTTGGTTCCTATTTCAGGGACATAACTGCATAACTCCACATACGGATAATTATACTGGCATTTGGTTAATGGTGTGGTGCATACGACTCGTTACCCACCATGCCGGGCGTTCTTTTATATGCATAACGTTCTCTTTTTTGGTCTACCTTTCCTATACATCCCAGAGTGCAGGCTCAACTGGTAAATTAAGGTGGAACATTTTTCTTGCATGATATTAATGTGAGTGAATGATAGAAAGACATAATCTTAAGCATTGCATATTTAGAATTCAAGTGCATACATACCTTTATTCAATACAGCTTTATACTATATGCCCCCTTTTGGCTTTTGGGCGACAAACCCCCTTACCCCCTACGCTAGGCGATTCCTGTTTATCCTTGTCAAACCCCGAAACCAAGGAAGACTCGACTAAGCGTATCAAAATCAACAAATTGCAGTAGGTGTTGACTTATGCCACCACATTATATATATATACATCATATAAAATTTTACACATGATAATTTTTTATAAGCCTTAATGTTAGGACCAAATATTAATAAAATAATTTCAACCCTGACATATCAGATAATAAATAT